AAGCGGAATGCTGTATTTCCAGGATTGGATTTCATACTCGAATAAACCTCGTAATCGTAAGAAAGTAGGTTTTTTCACTATGGGCCTAGCAAAAGAAAAATTGAGATAGGTTTATATTGGGTTCCCCCCTTAAAAATCGGACGTGAAGGTTTCCTCTCATCCGGCTCAAGTAGTTACACCAAATAAGGAAGGGAGTTCTTTATTTTTTTACTTTGTTCAATAAAAAAAAAAAAAGAAAACCCTACAAAGAACTACTCCTTACTCAAGTTTCCAGCAAGGACCAACCTTTCATTAATTCATTTTTCTTTTGACTTTCACTTTCTGAATGACTTATTTACGACAAAATTGAAATGTGAAATTCTTGAGTAGTCTGCTTCCCTTCAAATGATGAATCCCCCCTTAAAGGAATACTTTTGGACTCGTAAGGGATTTACTTGTCTATATATTGTTTCGTTCCATTCGATCTTTTAGGTCCCTACTCACCTCGACGGTTATGTCATGATGTCCCTTGAAGCATATATGCGATAGATAGACTTCTGTAACCATGCCCTATTTGCTTTCTTGAACGGAATCTCTCTCTAAAAGAAATGGAATGGCTAATTCCACGAAAAAATCTTTTTTTTTCACGAGGTATAACTAGCAATTCCCATTTATCTGTTACGGGATCGACCATGGATCAACTCCCCTTTCATTTAGAGTATTGAATACACCCATAATTCTGAGCTTCATGTTACTCCTTCCAAGACACATGTCAGAGTCGGGGGCATCCCAATCAGATTGAATGGGATGACAGTTTATTAGTCTGAATCTGTAAAATGCAAATTTCGATCAAATCACACATCGCAGTATACTAGGCCTTCTAATTCCTTAAGGGGTTTATCTAAAAGATTCGCGATATAACTCGGAAGACGTTTCAAATACCACACGTGAGTTACCGGACATGCGAGTTTGATGTATCCCATTTGATATCTTCGTATCCGAGAATCAACAAATTCCACCCCGCATTCTTCACAAAATTTCGGGTCCTCTTTTTCGGCTCCAATCACTCGATAATTTCCACAAGCACAAATTCCACTTTTTATGGGTCCAGAGATTCTTTCACAAAACAATCCATCTTTTTCCGGTTTATTGGTTTTATAATGAAAAGTATAGGGTTTTGTCACCTCTCCAACTATCTCTCCATTGGGTAGGATTTTGTTGGCCCAAGCCTTTATTTGTTGAGGAGACACTGGTCCAATTCGAAGTTGTTGATGTTTATATCGGTCGATCATAGAATAGAAATTCTGATTCATTCAGATCAAACTTCCTTCCTATTAATCTGGAAGTTCTTCTCAGATACAAGGAAATGATTCAGTTCTAGAGCCAAAGATCGTAGTTCTCGAACGAGCAATCGAAAAGATTCTGGAGCATCCTCAGGGTTAGGTACTATTCCTCCAATGATCGTAGCACCAAGTAATTCTTGACGAGCTCTAATATGATCAGATTTATAAGTAAGCATCTCTTGTAAAATATGAGCAACACCAAACCCCTCTAGAGCCCAAACTTCCATTTCCCCTACTCGTTGTCCCCCTTGCTTGGCCCTTCCTCTAAGGGGTTGTTGTGTAACAAGTGCGTAATGTCCACTCGAACGCCCATGGATTTTATCATCAACTTGATGAATTAATTTTAGGATATAGGACTTGCCTATTAGAACAGGTTGTTCAAAAGGATCTCCTGTTCTTCCATCAAATATTCTGCTTTTTCCCGGATACTCGGGTTCAAATACCCATGGATTTTTTGTTTGCTTACTGGCTTCATATAATTCAGAAAAGACTAGTTTTCTTGAAGCCTCTTGCTCATATCTCTCATCAAAAGGTGCTATTCTATAATGTCTCTTTAGCAGATCCCCCGCTAACCCGAGCGAACATTCAAATATCTGCCCCACATTCATTCGTGAGGGTACCCCTAATGGGTTGAAGACCATATCAACAGGTGTTCCGTCTTGCAAGTAGGGCATATCTTGTCTAGACAAAATTTTAGAAATGATACCTTTATTCCCATGTCTTCCAGCTACTTTATCGCCCACTTTGATTTCACGTTTCTGTGAAATATATACACGAATTCTTTCTGGATTATAACTGGAACCCCCCTTTTTCTGGATCCATCTCACATCAATAACTCGGCCCCTTCCACCTATAGGTAGTTTTAGAGAAGTTTCTTTTGCAGTGGATACCTGAATGCCAAGTATGGCTCGTAATAATCTATCCTCTGGGGCATACGAGGATTCGTTTGCTGCTTGAGGGGTTAATTTACCTACTAAAATATCACCGGCTTCTATCCAAGATCCCAGCATCACAATTCCGTTTCTGTCTAAATTTCGGAGTAAATGCGCCTCTAAATGCGGTATTTCCTTAGTGATTCTTTCGGGACCTTGGCTTGTCACATGAGTCTGAATTTCATATTTCCGTATGTGAAAAGAAGTATAAATATCTTCATATACCAGACGTTCGCTAATTAGTAC